AACTACGTCGGATCTTTCCCGAAACATAACCTAGAATCATATCTTGATTATCTAAGCGAATCCGGAACATACCGTTGGGAAGGGATTCAGTAATTAAACCTTCATGAATCCATTTTTGTTCTTTCATTCCAGGTAAAGCCTCCTTGAAGTATCAATTGATGGAGGAGGAACGATATTAGACAACCCGCCCCTTTTCTTTTTGTTTTCACAAATAAGAAGTTTCGGACCCAATTCGTATATTAGAAGGATTACCATATATAACACAAAACTTCTCCACCAATTCGTTCTAGTCGAGCCTCTCGGTCTGTCATTATACCTCGAGAAGTAGAAATAATTACAATTCCCATCCCACCTAAAATTCTAGGAATTCGTTGGTAGTTCGAATAGATTCGGAGACCAGGCCGGCTGATCCGTTTTAAATTTAAAAAATTTATATAAGACCTTTTCCTATTCCTTCTATGCCGTAGGGTTAAAACCAAAAAATCTTTTTTGGTTTCTTTATGTTTTCTCACGTTTTCGATAAAACCTTCTCGTAAAAGTATTTTAACAATATTTTCAGTGATATTAGTATATGCTATTCGAACCACCCTTTTTCTATCCATATCCGCATTTCGTATAGAAGTTATTATGTCAGCAATAATATCCCTACCCATGGTGAATTAAATTTATTGGTGCTCCCCAATTTTGATATAATCAACATGTTTTTTTTACTTATTTGTTTATGAATTTAAATTTAAATTAAAGGCATATGCGTGAGACACAATCTACTAAAAATTCTGAATATATTTCTTAATCTCTTTCTTTCAAATACTTTACTATAACCAATGGTATTATCTTATTTTAGAAGACCTTATAATACCTCCGGAGCTAATGAAACTATTTTAGTAAAATTTAACTGTCTCAATTCCCGGGCAATTGCACCAAAAATTCGAGTTCCTTTGGGGTTTCCTTCTTGGTCAATGACAACCGCAGCATTGTCATCATATCGTATTATCATACCGTTATCACGTTTGAGTTCTTTACAAGTACGTACAATTACAGCTCTGACCACCTCTGATCTTGCTAGGGGCATATTTGGCACTGCGTCTTTGATCACAGCAACAATAACGTCACCGATATGAGCATATCGACGATTGCTAGCTCCTATGATTCGAATACACATCAATTCTCGAGCCCCGCTGTTATCCGCTACATTCAAAAGGGTCTGGGGTTGAATCATATCATTTTTTTAGAATCTATTCTTTCAATGCAAAGCAAAGAGTGAAGAAAAAAAAGAAATATTGTTTGTCCAAAGAAAGAAACCGGCACCTGTTATTGTTTTTTTATCCCCAAGACCCTTTTCTTTTGATTCTTTTTATCCCGAAATAATGAATTGAGTTCGTATAGGCATTTTGGACGATGCTATTGAAATCGCCCTTCTGGCTATATTTTCTGTTACTCCACCCATTTCATAAAGTATTCGACCTGGTTTAACAACAGCTACCCAATATTCAGGGGATCCTTTCCCCGAACCCATACGTGTTTCTGCGGGTCTTACTGTAACCGGTTTGTCTGGAAATATACGTACCCATATTTTTCCACCGCGGCGTGCATTTCGTGTCATTGCTCGTCGACCTGCTTCTATTTGTCTAGACGTGATCCAAGCAGGTTCAAGTGCCTGAAGAGCGTATTTACCGAAAGAAATATGATTACCTCGATAAGATATTCCCTTCATTCTTCCTCTATGTTGTTTACGGAATCTGGTTCTTTTGGGGTTATAGTTGATGGTTGGTTCTGAATTCCATCTCTACTACAGAACTGGACATGAGAGTTTCTTCTCATCCAGCTCCTCGCGAATAATAAAATTTTAAAAATGTCTATTATTCATTTGTATATCTTGCTTTTTTAGCTAACTAAGCATATTAATATTTCTATTTTATATTTTTAAAAATCATATTCTTTTTTTATGTTCTAACAAATATTTGTTTTGTTTTTCTTTTTATCCTATTGGATTGAGCAAAAATTATCAATCCAAGAAGATAAAGTTTTCACGGGCGAATATTGACTCTTTTCGTCGCTATTTTAATTGTAGGGTTAACCCATGACTTTTATTTTCCCAATAGATGAAGGAATTAGTCTCTGGTTTGTTTCGCCATCCCGATCAATGAGTCTGTTTTCAATAGATTTGGATTCACAGGTTCCATCGTTCCCATCGCTTCTTACTTAATGGTTAGGTCTGATTTCTACAACGGAGCTCATAATGAAATTTTTTCTTGAGCCAATTTTCTTAGTCTTTATTGGCTCGAAGCTCTTATTTTTTTTTGTTCTATGAACGGATTCGTTTTCTTTTTTATGAATCCATATTGATTGATGCTTTATTACATTGCTTTTTTATGAGATGACTCATAAACCTTACATATTGGATGGAATTTTATATCGTTGTTTTTGTTTTTTCTCCCCTTCTTTCACCCTTCCGTTTATCCACATATTTCTTCTTCGCTTCACAATTTAGAATCAGATT